AGCAAAATAAAAAGTATGTGGATAAATAGAAGGATGAGAGAAAGAGAGAAAAAAAATAGCAATGAAATGATATATGATTCCAATATGTAAGGTCTATGAAGCATCTCATAAAGAGCAATGTAATAGAGCATCAATAGAGATTCATCACTAATTAGATGAATATCTGTTAATTGAAAAAAAAAATCAAGAGCCTTAACTTAAGTCAATAAAGACTGAGAAGGTTGACTCAAGAACAAATATTATTTCATTTTTATTCAATATTAAATAATATTTAATTTAATTATTTAATATTGAATTATTTAATTTAATATTTAATTAAGGCTCCATTGGAGAATTCAGACCTAAGCATTAATCGAGAAGCGATGGGGACGACGGAACCCGTAAATGCGGAGGATTCTATTGAAAACGAATCCGAATGATTTATCGGGTAGGATGGCGGAACAAACCAGAGACCGCTTCATTTCTTTTTATTCTGATTCTGAGAGGTCATAAGTTAACCCGACAACTGAACTAGATATTGAAAGAGTAAATATTCGCCCGCGAAAATTTTATTGTCATTTTATTTGATTGTTAAATTTTTGTCGATCTGAATCTGATATGAATATAATAAAAAACAAAACAAAATAAAGATTCGTTATAACATTATAACAAAACCAAGATAAGACATTATCTAGAAAGAGAATCGTGTTTAATTCCTTATATATATCCAATACATATCCAAACAAGATATACAAAGTTCTAATAGATATAGATCAGATAAAATCTCAAAGCAAAGAATCCCGAGATTCAATCTATTCATTAACTACCTGTATATCTTAAGAATCAAATATAATTTTTTTTTTTCGCGAGGAGCTGGATGAGAAGAAACTCTCATGTCCAGTTCTGTAGTAGAGATGGAATTCATAAACAACCATCAACTATAACCCAAAAAGAACCAGATTTCGTAAACAACATAGAGGAAGAATGAAAGGAATATCTTATCGAGGTAATCGCATTTGTTTCGGTAGATATGCTCTTCAAGCACTTGAACCCGCTTGGATTACATCTAGACAAATAGAAGCGGGGCGCCGCGCAATGACACGAAATGTACGCCGTGGTGGAAAAATATGGGTACGTATATTTCCAGACAAACCAGTTACGGTAAGACCTACAGAAACACGTATGGGTTCGGGGAAAGGATCTCCCGAGTATTGGGTAGCTGTCGTTAAACCGGGCAGAATACTTTATGAAATGAACGGAGTAACCGAAAATATAGCCAGAAAGGCTATTTCAATAGCGGCGTCCAAAATGCCTATAAAAACTCAATTCATTATTTCAGGATAGGAATATAGAACTAAAGGAAAGAAGTCTTGTCTTGGGACTAAAAAAAATAATTGCGGGTTTCCTTTTTTTTGACAAACAATATTTCTTTTTTTCTTCGTCCTTTGTTACATTGAAAGAAGAGATTTAAAAAATGATTCAACCTCAGACCCATTTGAATGTAGCAGATAACAGCGGGGCCCGAGAATTGATGTGTATTCGAGTCATAGGAGCTAGTAATCGCCGATATGCTCATATTGGTGACGTTATTGTTGCTGTGATCAAGGAAGCAGTACCAAATACACCTCTAGAAAGATCAGAAGTGATCAGAGCTGTAATTGTACGTACTTGTAAAGAACTCAAACGCGACAACGGTATGATAATACGATATGATGACAACGCTGCAGTTGTCATTGATCAAGAAGGAAATCCAAAAGGAACTCGAATTTTTGGTGCGATCGCCCGGGAATTGAGACAGTTAAATTTCACTAAAATAGTTTCATTAGCTCCTGAGGTATTATAAGGCGAGACCCCAATAGAGTTATAGTATTTAAATTAGAGTATTTAAATGACATAGATTAATTAGTAGACTGTGTCTCACGTATATACCTTTACTAAGTAAAAAAAAAAAAAAGAACACGTTGGTTATATCAAAATTCGGGAGCAACAAAAATTTTAGTTTACCATGGGTAAGGACACTATTGCTGACATAATAACCTCTATACGAAATGCTGACATGAATAGAAAAGGAACGATTCGAATAGGATCTACTAACATCACTGAAAACATTGTTAAAATACTTTTAAGAGAAGGTTTTATCGATAACGTAAGGAAACACCAGGAACGCCACAAATATTTTTTGGTTTTAACCCTACGACATAGAAGGAATAGGAAAGGACCTCATAGAACTATTTTAAATTTACGACGGATCAGCCGGCCAGGTCTACGAATCTATTCTAACTATCAACAAATTCCTAGAATTTTAGGCGGGATGGGGATTGTAATTCTTTCTACTTCTCGGGGTATAATGACGGACCGGGAGGCTCGACTAGAACGAATCGGTGGCGAAATTTTGTGTTATATATGGTAATCTGTCCGATATACGAATTGTATCCGAAACTTTCCAGTTGTGAAAAAAAAAAAGAAAAAAGCACGAGTTGTCTATATGGAACTCCTCTTGCCCTAAGCAGTTGATATGTCAAGGATGGAATAAAAGAACAAAAAAAGGATTCATGGAGGTCTAATTAAATTAGTGAATTACTCTCACTCCAGATTCCTTTAGATAATGAAGATCTGATTCTAGGTTATGTTTCAGGAGAGTTTTATACGTATACCAACGTGGGATAGAGTCAACAAAAGTGAGGTAAGTGCTTATGATTCAACCAGGAGGCGTATAATTTATAGACTCCGCAACAAGTATTCGAACGATTAGGTAGTTTTTTCAACTTCAAGATTCCTTTCAGGGGGATCCAATTCAAGGTTCAAAAATTTCAAGAAACTTATTTTCTTCCAATTCCAATAAGTGGATTCGTAAAAATTTAAGGAATAACAACTATGAAAATAAGGGCTTCCGTTCGTAAAATTTGTGAAAAATGTCGACTAATTCGTAGGAGGGGACGAATTATCGTAATTTGTTTTAACCCGAGACATAAACAAAGACAAGGATAATCTTTCTGTTCTAAAAAGAGCTCCTTAAAGAAAAGAAACTAATCTTAAAGAAAGCGATAAACAAATAAAATGAAAATATAGAAGATTTGTTTTGACATGAAATGGATATATCCATATATCTCTGACTTATCTTTATGAAATGATAAAATATGGCAAAACCTATACCAAAAGTTGGTTCACGTAGGAATGGGCGCAGTAGTACACGCAAAAGTGCACGTAGAATACCAAAAGGAGTTATTCATGTTCAAGCAAGTTTCAACAATACCATTGTTACTGTTACAGATGTACGGGGTCGGGTAATTTCTTGGTCCTCCGCCGGTACTTGTGGATTCAAGGGTACAAGAAGGGGTACCCCTTTTGCTGCTCAAACCGCAGCGGGAAATGCTATTCGAGCAGTAGTAGACCAAGGTATGCAACGAGCAGAAGTTATGATAAAGGGTCCTGGTCTCGGAAGAGATGCAGCATTACGAGCTATTCGTAGAAGTGGTATACTATTAAGTTTCGTACGGGATGTAACTCCTATGCCACATAATGGCTGTAGACCCCCTAAAAAAAGACGTGTGTAGAAATAAACACTAAAGAGATTTCAAGAGAAATAAATGATTCAATGATCTGATCAAATAAAATAATATTACTATGGTTCGAGAGAAAGTAAAAGTCTCTACTCGGACACGACAGTGGAAGTGTGTTGAATCACGAACAGATAGTAAGCGTCTTTATTATGGACGCTTTATTCTGTCTCCACTTATGAAAGGCCAAGCCGACACAATAGGCATTGCGATGCGAAGAGCTTTGCTTGGAGAAATAGAAGGAACATGCATTACACGTGCAAAATCTGAGAAAATACCACACGAATATTCTACCATAGTAGGTATTCAAGAATCAGTAGATGAAATTTTAATGAATTTGAAAGAAATTGTATTGAGAGGTAATTTGTATGGAACTCGTAATGCCTTTATTTGTGCCAAGGGTCCCGGCTATGTAACTGCTCAAGACATCATCTTACCACCTTCTGTGGAAATCGTTGATAATACACAACATATAGCCAGCCTAACCGAACCAATTGATTTGTGTATTGGATTACAAATCGAGAGAAATAGAGGATACGGTCTAAAAAGGCCAAAGAACTTTCACGACGGAAGTTATCCTATAGATGCTGTATTCATGCCTGTTCGAAATGCGAATCATAGTATTCATTGTTATGGGAATGATAATGAAAAACAGGAGATACTTTTTCTAGAAATATGGACAAATGGAAGTTTAACTCCGAAAGAAGCACTTCATGAAGCCTCTCGCAATTTAATTGATTTATTTATTCCTTTTCTACATGCGGAAGAAGAAAACTTACATTTAGAAAACAATCAACACAACCTTAACCTTACTTTACCTTTTTTTCCGTTTCATGATAGATTAGCTAAACTAAAAAAAAAGAAAAAAGAAATAGCATTGAAATATATTTTTATTGACCAATCAGAATTGCCTCCCAGGATCTATAATTGTCTAAAAAAGTCCAATATACATACATTATTGGACCTTTTGAATAACAGTCGAGAAGACCTTATGAAAATTGAACACTTTCGCATAGAAGATGTAAAACAAATATTGGGCATTCTAGAAAAGAAGTAGAAAATCGTTTCGAAATTGATTTACCAAAATTTTAAATCCATAATCCATTGGATTTATTTCATTTTTTTTTTTCTAAAGTTAAAGTAAAAAAAAAAAACGAAAATGGATTTTGAACCTTCAGCACAATCCATAGATTCGGACCAGAATTGAATAAATGTATCTAGGGAGAATTCACTTTGACTTTGAAGTGACTACTCCCTAGATACGCACATCATGATATTTTTTTTTTTATTGAGTCAATTTAAAAAAGACCTAAAGTTAGGGATTTATCAATCGGTAATGTTGCTCCAATACCCAACCAAAGGGCTACTGCAGTACCAATCAAAAAAACGGTTGTCGCTACTGGACGACGAAATGGATTTTGGAATTTATTAACATTTTCCAAAAAAGGTACTGTTAATAATCCC